TTCCATAACGTAAACCAACTATGTGGATCTTGGATACAGTCGGATTTTATAAATATTTTTCGAAACATTCATCAAGGAAAGTTGGCTTATAGCGATTATATATATTACATATACCTAGTTTGATCCCACTCTTCTAACAAAACCATTTTCTCTTGAATCTCATTTTTTGTAAACTCTTATCCTCTTTTTATTGAATTTATAATTTAGCATTATCCCACATGGATACAATCAATCTAAATGAGCGAATTTATTAGTCTAAATCATTGCATAGAAATAGAAGTCTTTGGTTGATCTAAGTTCATGTAATTTATTCTTTAATTAATATTTTCTTTTGGTCAATCTTTGAATTGAATAAAACCGACTGAAATGGGAATCGCTTTATAGAACCTAATTTTTTTTACAATTCCCTAATATCGTAATCTTTTTTACTATTCTTCTAGATCTTATATACTTTTTTGTCTATTTATGTGTATATTTCTGTTCACGAAGAAGATTATCTCGAGCAAGGCATAGATTACCTTGCACTAAGCTAAAAAAGACTATTTCGAAACTTAGTCAATGGTGGCCCTCCATGGATTCACCTATATAAGCCGCAGCTAAAGTTGCAAAAATAAGAGCTTGAATACCACTTGTAAATAATCCAAGGAACATGACAGGTATAGGAACCACTAAAGGTACTAAAGAAACAAGAACAACAACTACTAATTCATCCGCTAATATATTTCCAAAAAGTCGAAAGCTAAGTGATAAAGGTTTTGTGAAATCTTCTAAAATGTTAATAGGTAAAAGAATTGGAGTTGGTTGTATATATTTACCGAAATAACCTAATCCTTTTTTGCTAAGGCCCGCATAAAAATATGCTATTGACGTAAGTAAAGCTAAAGCAACGGTAGTATTTATATCATTCGTGGGTGCGGCTAACTCCCCATGAGGTAACTCTATGATTTTCCAAGGTAAAAGCGCCCCTGACCAATTAGAAACAAAAATAAATAGAAACAAAGTTCCAATAAAGGGAACCCATGGACCATATTCCTCTCCAATCTGGGTTTTGCTCACATCTCGAATAAATTCAAGGATATATTCGAAGAAATTCTGACCGTCAGTAGGAATGGTTTGTGGATTCCGAACAGTTACAATGGCTGAACCTAATAAGATAAGAATTACAACCCAAGAAGTAATAAGTACTTGGGCATGGACTTGGAAACCGCCTATTTTCAAATAGAAATGCTGGCCTACTTCCACCCCGGATATTTCATATAACCCCTTTAATGTGTTAATGGAATATGATAGAACATTCATATTGTCCTCTGAAAGAAAGAAAACTTTACAAGAAATTATTTTGATTCAACCGTCTTTTTTTCTACTTGCTCACTTGAATTGTATATTTTATATTTTATATACCAACTAATCACATAATATCCCCAGTTTTTTATCTCTTTTATGAGATTCCGAAATAGTAATGGATTTCGTCAATCTATGGAATTCAAAAAAGAATTTATTTATCTTATTATTAATCAGGGATTTCGTATATAGCTAGAACGCCCTTCACAAATCGCAAATACTAATTTGTTAAGAATTAAGCGGATTGAGGCTATAGCGTCATCATTCGCTGGAATCGAAATATCTGTGAGATCCGGGTCACAGTTTGTATCAATTAAACAAATTGTTGGAATTCCCAAAGTGATACATTCTTGAAGAGCCATATATTCTTCTTGCTGATCAACGATTATTACAATATCGGGTAACCCTGTCATATATTTAATCCCGCCCAAATATGTTTGCAAGTGAAATAACTGTCTCTTTAATCGAGCCGCATCCCCTTTCGGAAGGCGGTTGATTCCCCCTGTCTTTTGTTCCATTCTCAAGTCCCTGAACTTTTGAAGTCTCATTTCTGTAGTGGACCAATTCGTTAAAAGGCCACCTAGCCATTTTTTATTAACATAATGACACCGAGCTCTTATTGCAGCCCGCGCTACTGGATCAGCTGCTTTATTTTTGGTACCAACAATTAAGAATTGTTTTCTCCTACTTGCTGCATCAAAAACTAAATCACACGCTTCTGATAAAAAACGAGCAGTTCTAGTAAGATTTGTAATATGAATACCCTTACGCTTTGCAGAGATATAAGGTGCCATTTTTGGATTCCATTTTCTAGTAGCATGACCAAAATGAACTCCTGTTTCCAACATCTCTTTCAAATTAATGTTCCAATATCTTCTTATCATTTCTCTCCACACTTTCTCTCTTTTTTTTTTCAAAGAAAAAAAAAGAAACGAGATACCCTGAACTAAATAATTGTTCCGATGGAACCTTTTCTTTTCCCGTAATTGGACGTTGATACACGATCCAAGCGATTAATTTCTTTCTATTCTTTATTATCTTTATATTATCTTTATTTATTACTATATTTTATTTATTACTCTATATTATCTTTATTTATTACTTTTATTTATTACTATTAACAAATATTAACAAATCACATGGAAATGTAAGAAATCAA